TATTCAACCAACCCCAATCCTTTTACCCATTAACATCTTAGAAGATTTCACAAAGCCTTTATCACTTAGTTTTCGACTTTTCGGAAATATATTAGCTGATGAATTAGTAGTTGTTGTTCTTGTTTCTTTAGTACCTTTAGTGGTTCCTATACCTGTCATGTTCCTTGGATTATTTACAAGTGGTATTCAAGCTCTGATTTTTGCAACTTTAGCCGCGGCTTATATAGGGGAATCCATGGAGGGCCATCATTGACTAGTTTTTGAAAGATTCTTTTTTAGCTTATCCCGAGGTAATGTATGCGTGGCTCAAAAAAAATCTAATCTAATTAGGAAATCTAAATATACAACTCACTATATACAATCTAGAGTAATAGCCAAAGATATTAGAGTAGAGAGTTGTAAAAAAAAAGGGGGAAAGAGATCTAAAAGATCTTTTTCCTAAAATTCTTGGTTGATCCACTTATATTATACCATTCTCTCCTGAATAGATATTCATTTTATATTGCTGGTCGGCCAATACTAATATTTCCTATTCGGAATCAGAATTTGAATAAGAATTCTTGTGGTTTACGAAGTGTGAGTAAAAAAAGAAAAAGAGGGGGTGCTCTATAGAAGGATTCCCCTTTCAGTTGATTTTCTTCAGCGATTGACCAAAATAAAATTTTCAGAAATAATAAATTGCGTGAACTTAGATCAATCAAATAATGATATTTCTATCCACTGATTCGGCCTAAGCAATTTGTCTATTTAGATTGTATCCATGCGGGAGAATGATAAAGAAAGGGGAATAAGTATTTACAAACAAAAAAGGGATTCATAAAAAATAGGGTGATTCGGATCGGAGAGGGAGTTTTGACTAGGTATACTATATGTATAAAAGCGCTATGCTATAAGTCAATATAAGTCAACTTGTTTTTCGACGCATAATTCTCAAATAATTCTCAAATTCGATTGAATTTAAGATGAATGAAGAGTTGGTTTACGTTATGGAAGAAAGACGTGTATAGGTGATTGATATTAAATATTGACTAGTTATATATGAACTAAAGAGATATTCAATTTGCCCTACTACTAGAAATTTGACGGCTATTCCAATAGAAGTCTTTCCGTATCCTCTGGGACTGGGAGTTCAATGAATAAACAGATGAAATCAAGAAAAAAAAATCGAAGAATTCAAAGAATGGTTCGGAACAAAGAAACGGACGGACGAAAGTCGTACAGATTCGCAAAGATTTTGTCGATAGGAACTAAAAAAGAGATATCGAAGTAAAGTAGTTTTGATCCTTGGATAAGATTATTACTTCAATTTGAAGTTTGTAGTGACTTCGACTGGATGAATTGTAGCGATGTAATATTAAGTTAGAATTCATCGGCTGACTGTATCATTAACCGTTTTTTTTTGTATGAGGAACTTATCATGAATCCACTGATTTCTGCCGCTTCCGTTATTGCTGCTGGATTGGCTGTAGGGCTTGCTTCTATTGGACCTGGAGTTGGTCAAGGTACTGCTGCGGGCCAAGCTGTAGAAGGTATCGCGAGACAGCCTGAGGCGGAGGGAAAAATACGAGGTACTTTATTGCTTAGTCTAGCTTTTATGGAAGCTTTAACAATTTATGGCCTGGTTGTAGCATTAGCACTTTTATTTGCGAATCCTTTTGTTTAATCTTATAAATTCGAAAAAGCAATAACCCACGGGAAGGGCTGATTTGTGGATGAGGAATTAGCATACTCACTCGCTTTCATCCTTTCCGTTCGTAGTCTAAGGAACCCCCTTTTATATTTTTTAGGAAGGGTTTAAATAAAGAAGGGGGTAATTCACCATTTCTAAATCGAATCTTTTTTGGCTCGATTTAGAAATAGTAAAATATATATATATATCAAATATATCAAAGGGGGGGCAGGGCGATACAAAAAGAACTCTGTTCTTTTTTTTTTAGTCTATCTATAAGAGGAGATCATATGAAAAATGTAACCGATTCTTTCGTTTCTTTAGGCCACTGGCCATCCGCCGGGAGTTTCGGGTTTAATACCGATATTTTAGCAACAAATCTAATAAATCTAAGTGTAGTGCTTGGGGTATTGGTTTTTTTTGGAAAGGGAGTGTGTGCGAGTTGTTTATTTCAAGAATAGGCTGGATCCAACCAGCTGTACTTTTTATGTTATAACTAGGAAAAGTAGGTACATTATCTCACGAATGACTTCTGAATAAAGAAATCATATGCAAGAACCATAGCATTTCGTTATTCGTTGGTAAATCCGCTTTGATTCTCTATCAACCAAAAATGTGGGACCATTAACTATGGTTAAAGCTAAATCATTTGAAGTCCAGACGCAGCATGGTACTCTTTCTACCACAATATGAATATTAATATAGAGATGCTTTCAAAATGAATAATTTATCTATATAAGAACACTCATATGGATAAAATGATTTGAACCGCTTATTTTATTACAAAAATTGGGATTAAACCCCCTTTTATCCAATGATGAATCGACGACC